GGTTAAAAGCACGGAATGTATTTGCACCATCACCATCTTCGAATAAGGTATTTTCTACGGTGGCGCCATGAATAGCACATAACAAAGCAGCGCCTAAGACTCCAGCAACTCCCATCATATGAAATGGGTTCAACGTCCAATTATGAAACCCTTGAAAGAAAAGGATGAATCGAAATATAGCTGCTACACCAAAACTGGGTGCAAAGAACCAACCAGATTGCCCCAGTGGATAAATCAGGAATACAGAAACAAAAACAGCAATTGGAGCAGAAAATGCAATTGCATTATAAGGTCGCAATTGAACAGATCGAGCAAGTTCGAATTGACGTAACATGAAACCTATTAACCCGAAAGCGCCATGGAGAGCAACAAAAGTCCACAGACCGCCCAATTGACACCAACGAGTAAAATCTCCTTGTGCTTCAGGGCCCCATAGTAGCAACAAAGAATGTGCTAAACTATTCGCAGGAGTAGAAACCGCAGCAGTTAAGAAATTACAACCTTCCAAATAGGAACTGGCCAATCCATGGGTATACCATGAAGTTACAAAAGTTGTACCTGTGAACCAACCCCCTAAAGCGAAATAAGCACAAGGAAAGAGCAATAGGCCGGACCAGCCTACAAAAACGAAACGGTCCCTCCGTAACCAATCATCCATAATATCAAATAAATCATTTTCTTCTTTGGTAAATCTACCAAGGGCTATAGTCATAGTGATCCTCCCTATTCAACTACTTCAACCATTTCCGAACACTTCATCTCATTTACAGGGCATGTGGTAGTTCGATTTTCTATGGACGAGTCTTCGTTCAATGCCCTTTCCGATGGGGTTCGAAGATCAAAAATTTTATTTTCTATTGGACCGCAAACCGACCTAGTTCATGAGTTCGACTCGATTAGTCCTTACTATGTACTATAAAAAAATCAAAGAAAAATCATATAACCATGGGAACCCTGAATTATCCTATGACTCATATTCCAGAGTATATCTTTGAGGGGGTCAAACCAAACGGATTCCCGATTTTTCCCTATCCCTAAATTGAATACTAAATTGAATAAATAAATAAATAATTGAATATTAAATAATGGTAAACTAAAAAAGAAACCCCTTTCGCGCATTTATATTTATTCTCTATTCCATCGGTGTAACAACAAAACAATATCTGATTCTTAAATCAAGGAAAAATATTTCAAATCCATATTTGAAATAAATTTATATTTTATATGTAGTGGAAAGGAAAAGAATAGCGATTTAGTTCTATGGAGCATCCAGTAACAAGAGGATGAAATAAAAAATCCAATGAATCTATATCGAATTTAAATATCAGAATAGCTGATATAGTAATGATTCGATGGGTCAGGTCCACTTACTTTTCCTTTATTAAAAAATTGACGGTGGGTTATAGGAACGATGTCGAAGTAGGAATACGTTGGTTTATCGATTCATAATAGGGGTTGGATATTTATGTCTCAGGACAAAAAAATGGAATAATGAGACATGAAAAGGATGACTATGTCACGACTCCTCCTAATCAGAGCAATTAATCATTTTAAATCATTTTAATACAATTATTTAATACAATTTTAATACAATTAATCATTATAATAATGATTAATTGTTCAATCTTATAACTAGAACTCAGAATAATCAGAACTAATTTTAATCATAATGGTGCGGTGTAGTCGTTTTATTTTTATTTTTTTTTACAAATATAAAAATATAAAATATAAAAAAGATTTCGATTTTCCGCTGAAAATAGAAGACTCAGATTTGAGTTGAGTGGAAAAAGCCCTTTATCGGATTTGAACCGATGACTTACGCCTTACCATGGCGTTACTCTACCGCTGAGTTAAAAGGGCCCGGTTTCTTCAATTCATGGATTAGCCATCTTCATCTTCCATTATGATTATGAGTCTACTGCATATCATAATGAATCAATCAGTTTGATTTATCTAGGAAGTGGGTAAGATTCATATTTTTTATTTTTTTTTATTAAATTATTAAATATTAATTAAATATTAATTAAAATTAAATATTAATATTATAAATATTAATATTATTTTTATTAATTATTTTTTATTAATTATTAAATTAATATTATTATTATATTAATATATAATAATAATATTATATTTATATAATATTATATAATAATATAATAATAATATTATTAATATAATTTAATATAATTTATAATTTTTTATAATTTATAATTTTTAATATAAAATTTTTAATATATATTTTATTTTTTTTAATATATATTTTATTTTTAATATATTAATATATATTTTAATATAATTATAATTTAATATTTAATAATTTATAATTTAATTTAATAATTTAATATTTAATATATAATAATTTAATATTTAATATTTAATAAATATTTAATATATATTTTAATAATTTAATATATAATAATTTAATATTTAATATATATTTTAATATAAATATATATAAATATAATTAATATAATTTTATAATTTATATTTTATAATT